AATGAATGAAAATGGAAGAAAAAAAATGAAATGAAGGTTTGTTTTACCCCCCCTACCCTTTTCCCTTTTTCTGTCGGATCGATCGTTGCCTGAACTGAAGGAATCCTATCCTTCCCTTCATTATATCGAATAGTATGAGATGCTTCATTCATGAAGCATCAAACAAAAAAAAAAAAAATGTTCTAATTCTATAGAATTAGAACATAGATAGAAAGACTTTTCCGATCTAGCCATACCATTAGATTATATTGACAATTCCAAAAAACTGTTCATACTATCATCATAGTATGATGACGGTCGGGCGGATATGCCCCCATCGTCTAGTGGTTCAGGACATCTCTCTTTCAAGGAGAAAACGGGGATTCGACTTCCCCTGGGGGTAGGGTACTACGAAAGGAAGTTGATCATGGATTATCAATAAGCCTAGAATGAATTCTTCCTGGGTCGATGCCCGAGCGGTTAATGGGGACGGACTGTAAATTCGTTGGCGACATGTCTACGCTGGTTCAAATCCAGCTCGGCCCAAAAATGCACCGTTCCATGAGTATGATACAACCAATTTGTCCTACAGAAAGGGTTCATTTTTTTGCTCTATCTATATCTTTTTTCTCATCTCATTGAAAGATTGATTATCTATTTTTAACAAAAAAATAAAAAATCACTAGTTACTAATAATCCGCGCTACTCTCACTAAAGCCCGTGTTTATGTGGATATGATATCAATATATCATTCGCGTATCCGTTACGTTACAACATGACGAGTAGAATGTTCTTATGAAACCATAAGAATATGTATGCTATACACCTCGCTGGGATTGTAGTTCAATTGGTCAGAGCACCGCCCTGTCAAGGCGGAAGCTGCGGGTTCGAGCCCCGTCAGTCCCGAACTAGGATCCGATGAATTTCTCAATTCATTTTTTTTTTATTTTTAGCGAAAGGGAAGACAGGGAGCAAAATGGAATCCCCGTTGCGGGGGGGGAGATTTTGATTTCTTTTGTTTCGCATTTATCATCAGACAAATAGGGGAATTTCTTTCACTAGTACTGATTGATAAGGGAGAGACATATGTAGATTAGTACAATCGGTAGTATTGCTATATTCAGACTGACTATATTCAGTATTTCAAATTTAAGAGATACCATACTCACTTTCTTTTTCGATTGTTCTTGATCAATGAAATGGAATAGAGTGCCCATATTTTTATGGGGAGTACAGACATAAATTGTTTTCGTTTATTGTACGATACACTTAATATAAATATAATTTAATTACCCGGCGAAGTACTTTTCAGGTTAAAGCACATCCTTTCTAAATTCCTACTTTTTTTTTGTGTATCCTTAATTATTAATACTAATTGGAAACAATCTATTTCATTCTCATTTAAATTGCATACTGCGTTTTTCATGTATACGTTCCAATCCCAATCCAATAAAGAGAGGATACTAAAGAAAAGACCAACCAAGCAACGTCCCCTTTCTTATTCTTAGTAAATTTCATTTGTTCGAATATTTGATTTTTTATACTTAATCCTTTCTTTTTTCTATCTCACTTATACTGTTTGGATCTGTGTATGACCCAGAGAATACTGGTCATATCATATGATACTTCATAATTTGATGTACATAATTCTACGTAAAAGTAGGAAAGTTGTATAAGGAAAATGCTAGGTTATAGAAAATAAAAAGTGAAAAAAGGGGACGAAAATCCAACGGCGGGTATTTCTGATACAATCAAAAATGGTATTTTTGATTTAGTATGGATAAAAGATCTTCCTATGTTATACTATTTATTCCATTTTCGACGATGAATTCATTTGATAGATCAGAAATTGTTATTCATAATATTGATCTGATTCAGTATTATCAGGATGCAATTCATCCCATTGAATTTACAAGAGTCAAATTTCTCATCTCTATGGGATTAGATCCCGAGTTATTGCGAAACAAAAAAAAAAAGATTATGGAAGTCAATATTCTCGCACTTATTGCTACTGCACTGTTCATTCTAGTTCCTACTGCTTTTTTACTTATCATCTATGTAAAAACAGTTAGTCAAAATGATTAATTTGAATTATTAATTCTTATCAATGATTTAAGAAATGAAAGAAAGGGATTCAAACTCTAAGTCTTAAATGAAATGATTAGGCTGGAATCAGAAGTATCTTAGTAAGTATCTAATAAGCTAGTGTGGTAGAAAGAACTATAGTTCTTTCTACCACACTGGCTAGTATTGTATACTATTTTTTATTATATAAAGTTGTATTGTATACGAATATAGGCTTCATATAGATCAAATTACAATATGTACATATATTAGATGTACATATAGATAGCACTCTAATTCTATTTCTTTTATTTTGATTTCCCATCTCAAGAAGTCACAATTAACGGATGATCCGCGGAGTTATATGGTAACCTCTTCGGATTTTATTTGGAAAAGGAGTAGAGTAGAGCCTGTCCATTTTTCATGCTTAAACATTAAATGAGTCAAAAAAAGCATAAAAACATTTCTAGGAGTCTAAAACAAATGTTAAATGTGTGATATATGGATCGCTCAATGGAAGAAAGATCTAATTTTATTATGTGTTATTTATGTGTAGGACCTTTTTGGACAATCATTAATCGCTTCGTTTCCAGTAGAAAGAAAATATGTATTGTCGTAATAGCGGAACGACTTTCTTTTAGAAAGGTAAAAGTAAAGAAAAAAAATAGGTATTGGTTTTTCTTATTGTAATATCCATAATTCTGATAAGAGTTGATTCACCAAAATAGAATATTTAGGAAACGGTTGGATTGGAAAAAATCTCCTATCATGTTTGAAGAGATTTATTTTTAAGGCTTCGAAAAATGATCAATAAAGAGTTGATACAGTTCGATTGAGCAATCGATTACTCAATTAGTAGTGCCCCCAGCCCTAGAGTCCACTCCTTCCCCATACTACAAGTGAAAGGGAAAATGTAAAGACTACCATTAAAGCAGCCCAAGCAAGACTTACTATATCCATGTGAATTATGCCCCTATTTCTATGAAGGAATTATTCTGTTATTGATTAATAATCATAGTGGAATCAATGGCGCAGAGTCAAAATAGGATTCTGAATTAAGACTGTTGATGAACCAAACCAATTCAATGAATACATTCGTAACAAGTTTCTATATTTTAGGGTTTCTGGTAGAATCAGGAAGCATTAAGTACAAATACGATGATACACACGTTTTTTCTTTGGAAATAGCAAAGGACCTCTAATGGAGTGGAGCATGTAAGAGTAAGAATAGTAAGACCCTTTGTTTGTTTTGATACCTTTCTTTACTAAGCAAAAAGCATAAAAATATACCATCAAGAGAGATAACTATCTATCAGATACCTCTATTTCCTATTTGATCTAAGCTTACTGTCTTTCTTTCTGTGAAAGAATCGGGAGAACCCCCCACCACTATTCCTACATATACATACATTTTTTCTTTTCAACTTTGAACTTTACTCTAAAAAAAAAAAGAAGAGTAGACCAACCATTCTGATTGCATGTCTGAGCACTCATAGCCTCTCGTGAGTCTGGATACAAAGTATCTTCGGGCCTTTCCACAACTCCTAAATAGATTTCCTATCATCGTATCCGATCTAATTTAATACCAGACAGTATCGCGAGACACTACTTTGTTTAATAAGGGCAGTTTAAGAGATCTTGATATGATAGTCTTTCGTATAATCTCTTCTTCAATTCTAGTACCAAAAAAGAAGTGCCCTTTAGGAATCTTTGGATACCGAGATTTCCAACCTTAGTTCTGAATCCCGGAATTGACTCTCGCCGTTTATTTTATTTTTCAATTAAATAAAATAAATGGCCCGAACCTATCATTAAATTAATAAGTGAGAGTTGCTTCATCCCTATCGATACTGGTTTGTTTGGGCTACACCCAGATTTTGAGAAAAAAAAATGACAGTCTTTTAGAAAACCTATGCTATGGGTTATAAAAATCAAGTATTGACACGTCCGCTTAGTCCTTTGCCTCTGCTTCTTGCGGAGCAAAAATTCATCGAATTTAGACCAACAGGATAAGAAATCCCCAATCTTTTGTTGATCAGGCGACACCCGGATTTGAACTGGGGATAAAGGATTTGCAGTCCCCCGCCTTACCACTTGGCCATGCCGCCAAATTAAGTCCAAAATAGATAAAAATATTATCTATATTCTATTTCTATTACTAATTCTTTTTTTTTTTGATCTAGTTTATATTATTCTCTTCGATTGATTGTATCTCAAGCTTAAAAACTTCCCCTCTTTTTTTTTGAGAGTAGAAAAAATGGATTTCCGGTCACAGACTGAGGCAAATCGGAACCATTAACAATTTACTTTGAATTAGTGACCGGTTCTTCCATTTTTATCTCCAATGAGATTTTGTTTCCTTGAATGGCAAAAGAAAATCATAAAATCAAATTTATTTTTGACTAATATGACTAATCAGTATTCATTTTTTTCAATAATCAATCCTTTTCAATTTCAATTATAACAACATATATGTATATATGTAAACCCCAGAACAGAAATTGTTACCTAGATACCAAGCCGGATCTCTCTCTTATGTACATATCCCTATAGAGAATCATCCTGTTTCAATTTTTCATTGAATATTTGAATATATTGAATAGAAAATACAAATTTTGATGGAGTGTGGCCCATGTTGCCCCAAGTCAAATTTCAATAAAAGTTGTGATATATGGCTAGATAGATAGCCGTATCAGCATGTACTTAATAAATACAATACTATTCTTAGTATATTTATATTATATTACGCAACGCAATTTAATCGTATTCTAGAAATTCCACTCACTACCAAAAAGAATCCGCGAATTCTTTTTTGAATTAGTGTGTTAAAAAAAAGGAAACTCTATACTACTTTTGATTATTCTGTCTTTATCTCATTCATAGAGAGGAGATTGAACCATTTATTTTTTTGTTGGTATCCCATTGGATCGTAATATCATAATAATAGGTAGAAATTT